AATAATATAATTACCTCTCTCTCAAAAACAAATTAATCTTTAATTATTGTTAATATAAATTTAATTTTAATACAAATAAATTTTTAAAGAATAATTTAAATTATAATTTTATAGTTTAATTATAAAACAATAGTTTGCAAGTCTAAAAATATAATTTTAAGTTATTAAAATTTAAGGTTTTAAGTTAAATAAACTATTAATCTTCAAAATTAAAAATAATAAATTTTTATTAAATCTTAATAAACTTAAACTCTCCCCCAAAAATAAATTTTTTATTAAACCTTATAATAATAGAATTAAACTATTTCTAAAAAATTCAAATTTTTTTGTGCATCATACACTAATATATAAAATTACAATTTAATTCTTTTTAAAAAGATAAGCTAATTAAGCTAATGGGTTCATACCCCATCAATAAAAATCCCAATTTTTTTCTTTTTAAAATATTAATGAAATGTCTGAAAAAGAGTTATTCTGATAGAATAAAGCATGTATAAATTTAATACTTTCATTAAATTTATAAAATGACTAAATTAGCAATTAATAATAAAAATTTAATAAATAAAAATACCAACTTTATTTTATACACTATACTTATCATCAGAACAATTATTGTAATCAGTTCAACATCATGAATTAGAGCATGAATAGGATTAGAAATTAATATAATAAGGTTTATCCCTCTAATAATAAACAACAAAAATATAAAAACATCAAATTCAATAATAATATACTTTATTATCCAATCTATTTCATCATCCACTCTAATAATATCAATATTAACAATAAAAATAATAAATTTTTTAAGGAATATTTTTATTTCAACACTTATAACAATAAGATTAATTTTAAAACTTGGTGCTTCACCATTCCACTGATGGATCCCGAAAATTATTAATAATTTAAGATGAATAAATTGTTTAATTCTAATAACTTGACAAAAAATTGCCCCCATCTCACTAATAATTCAAATCTCAACTAAATCAATAATTTACATCTCTGCTTTAATGTCCTCATTATGAGGAGCAATTTTAGCAACAAACCAAACTTCCTTAAAAATAATTTTATCATACTCATCAATTAATCATATAGGATGAATAATACTAGCTTTAATAGTAAACTTAAAAATAACTATTATATATTATATATTTTATTCACTCATCAATTTAATTATCTGTATCAATTTGAATAAATATAATATTAATTACATAAATCAAATATTCAAAATTAACAATAATAAAATAACAAAATTAATTATAAAATCATCCTTTTTATCTTTAGGAGGAATCCCCCCATTTACTGGATTTACTCCCAAATTATTAGTTTTAATAATTTTAATAAAAAATTCTATATTTATAGAAGTTTTCTTAATAATTATTATAACATTAATTATCTTAACAGTTTATATAAATCCTATAATTTCTTCTCTTTTAATAAACAAAATTAATAATAAATGAATAAATAAAATTAATTTAAAATCAAAATCAAATAAAATTAATTTACTTACATTTAATTTAATAACAACATTAAGTTTAAGAATATGATTTGCATCAAAAATAATTTAATAAAAAGAATTATATTCTATAAATAAATTTACAATTTATCGCTTAAACTTCAGCCATTTTATTGAACAAATGATTATTATCAACAAATCATAAAAATATTGGAACACTATATTTTATCATTGGATTCTGATCAGGAATACTTGGATTATCATTAAGAATAATTATTCGAAGAGAATTAAGATCAACAAATTCACTTATTAACAATGATCAAGTTTATAACGTAATTGTTACATCCCATGCCTTCTTAATAATTTTCTTTATGGTTATACCTGTTATAATTGGAGGATTTGGAAATTGATTAATTCCATTAATATTAGGAGCCCCTGATATAGCATTCCCACGTATAAATAATATAAGATTCTGATTTTTACCCCCATCCTTAATTCTACTTCTTTCAAGAAGAATAGTAAATACCGGATCTGGAACAGGATGAACAGTTTATCCCCCCTTATCCTCAAATACTTCTCATGCCGGAGCATCTGTTGATTTAACAATTTTCTCACTACATTTAGCAGGAATTTCTTCTATTTTGGGGGCTATTAACTTTATTTCTACCATTTTAAATATACGAATAAATGGTATAACAAATGAACGAATAAGTTTATTCACATGATCAGTATTACTAACAGCTATTTTATTATTATTATCATTACCAGTATTAGCAGGAGCAATTACAATATTATTAACAGATCGAAATTTAAATACATCATTTTTTGACCCTTCTGGAGGAGGAGACCCCATTTTATACCAACACCTATTTTGATTTTTTGGACACCCTGAAGTTTATATTTTAATTCTCCCTGCATTCGGAATAATTTCCCATATCATTTCACAAGAATCTGGTAAAAAAGAAACATTTGGAACATTAGGAATAATTTATGCAATATCAAGAATTGGATTACTAGGATTCATTGTTTGAGCTCATCATATATTTACAGTAGGAATAGATGTAGATACTCGAGCATACTTTACAGCTGCAACAATAATCATTGCAATCCCTACTGGAATTAAAATTTTTAGATGAATAGCAACTATATATGGAAACAAAATAATCTTTTCTCCTTCAATATTATGAACTTTAGGTTTCATTTTTTTATTTACATTAGGAGGATTAACAGGAATCATCTTATCTAATTCATCCATTGACATTATTCTACATGATACATATTATGTTGTTGCTCACTTCCACTATGTATTATCAATAGGAGCAGTATTCGGGATTATAGCAGGATTTGTAACATGATACCCACTATTAACAGGATTAACAATAAACCCTTATTGATTAAAAATTCAATTTTTTATAATATTCATTGGAGTTAATACTACTTTTTTCCCTCAACATTTTCTAGGATTAAGAGGTATACCTCGTCGATACTCTGATTACCCAGATGCATTTTTAACATGAAATGTTATCTCATCAATAGGATCAATAATTTCTTTTGTAAGAATTTTATTATTAATTTTTATCATCTGAGAAAGTTTTAGAAGAAACCGTCAAATTATTATATCTTCTCATTTAATTACCTCAATTGAATGAAACCAAAAATTTCCCCCATCAGATCATAGATATGAAGAATTACCCGTAACTATAATTAAATTCTAATATGGCAGAATAGTGCAATGGATTTAAACCCCATTCATAAAGATTAATTCTTTTTTTAGAATATGAATACATGAATAAATTTTTCTTTTCAAGATGCTTCATCCCCTTTAATAGAACAATTAATATTCTTCCATGATCATGCAATAATTATTCTAATTTTAATCACAACATCAATTTTGTATATTTTATTTAACATACTATTTAACAAAATAATTAATCGTAACCTATTAAATCAACAAAAACTAGAAATTATATGAACTATCTCACCAACGTTTATATTAATTTTTATTGCCCTTCCTTCCATCCATTTACTATACCTTATAGATGAAATTAATAATCCTTTAATAACTATTAAAGCAATTGGGCACCAATGATATTGAAGATATGAATATAATGATTTCAAAAATATTGAATTCGATTCATACATAATTTCAAAAAATAATGTAAACCTAAACTCATTTCGACTATTAGATGTTGATAATAATACTATTTTACCTTTAAACACTCAAATACGATTACTAGTTTCATCATCAGATGTTATTCATTCTTGAACAATACCTTCATTAGGTAAAAAAATTGATGCTATCCCAGGACGGCTTAATCAAATTAGTATTATAATTAAACGTCCTGGATTATACTTTGGTCAATGTTCAGAAATTTGTGGAGCAAATCACAGATTCATACCAATTGTTATTGAAAGAATTCCTATAAATTTTTTTATTAAATGAATTAATTCATTTTACATTAAATGGCTGAAAGTAAGCAATGATCTCTTAAATCATAATATAATAGTATTAACAAACTATTTTTAATGAAAGAATTAGTTTAAAAAAACATTTGTATGTCATACAAAAATTATTAGTGTTACCTAATATACTTTTATTCCACAAATATTCCCAATAAATTGATTAATACAATTTTTTTTCTTTTCTGTAATATTTTTTATTCTATTTATCTTAAATTATTTTATTTTCTCCCCTAATTTAAAATTAAAGTCTATAAACAAAGTCTGTTTTCTTAACAACTCTTGAAAATGATAAATTCAACATTTTCTATTTTTGACCCAATATCAAGTTTTATAAACTTAAATTTAAACTGAATCAGAACATTGCTAGGATTAATATTTATTCCACAACTATTCTGACTAACCCCTTCCCGATTTAATATTTTTTGATACAAAATTTTAAACACCTTACATTTAGAGCTAAACATTCTACTAGAAAATAAAAAATCTAAAGGATTAACATTAATTTTCCTAGCCTTTTTTACATATATTTTATTTAATAATTTTTTAGGATTATTCCCTTATATTTTTACTAGAACAAGTCACTTAGGGCTAGCTTTAAGATTAGCTTTACCCCTTTGATTAGGATTAATATTATTTGGGTGAATTAAAAATACAAATCATATATTTTCCCACTTAATCCCTCAAAATACTCCTATTATATTAATACCTTTTATAGTACTTATTGAAACAACGAGAAACATCATTCGAAGAATCACTTTATCTGTCCGGTTAACTGCTAATATAATTGCAGGACATTTACTCATAGCTTTATTAAGAAGAAATGGAAGATTATTAAGATTGACAGGAGTAAGAATATTAATTATTGTACAATTTTTTTTATTAACATTAGAATCTGCAGTAGCAATTATTCAATCCTATGTGTTTACTGTATTAAGAACACTTTATTCTAGAGAAGTAAATTAATGTTAAATAAAAATCACCCCTTTCATATAGTAGATTATAGTCCTTGACCAATCTTAGGAGCATTTAGTACTATAATTTTAGTTTCTGGATCTGTAAAATGATTCCATGAAAATTCTATTTATTTATTATTAACAGGTATCACAGCTGTCTTAATAATTATAATTCAATGATGACGAGATGTAATTCGTGAAAGAACTTTCCAAGGATTACATACAAATAAAGTAACAAAAAATATACGATTAGGAATAATCCTATTTATTTCATCTGAAGTATTTTTTTTTATTTCTTTTTTTTGAGCTTTTTTCCATAGTTCTCTATCACCTTCTATTGAAATTGGAAGAAATTGACCCCCAAAAGGTATTATTCCTTTTAACCCAATAAGAATCCCCTTACTAAATACCCTAATTCTTATTAGATCCGGATTCACTATTACAATTACTCACCACAGGCTAATAAATAATAATAAAACAGAAGCCTTCAAAAGATTAATCTTAACTGTAATTTTAGGGATTTTATTCACTTTATTACAAGCCTATGAATACAAAATAGCATCATTTACAATTGCGGATTCCGTATATGGATCAACTTTTTTCTTAACCACAGGATTTCATGGTCTTCATGTATTAATTGGAACAACTTTTTTAATTATTAATACCTTACGAATTAAAAATAACCACTTCTCAACTTCCCACCACTTTGGATTTGAAGCAGCAGCATGATATTGACATTTTGTAGATGTTGTTTGATTATTTTTATATCTAACAATCTATTGATGAGGAAATAATTAAATACACATTTATATAATATAACAAATATAGTTGATTTCCAATCAAAAAATCTAATTTATTTTAGTATAAATAATTAAAATATTATTATTAATAATAACTGTAATTTTATTAATTTCTACGTTAATTATAATTTTATCCTCAATCCTATCAAAAAAAACAATTTTAAATAAAGAAAAAACTACCCCATTTGAATGTGGATTTGATCCTAAAAATCTCCACCGTAATACTTTTTCAATCCAATTTTTTTTAATTGCTATTATTTTTTTAATTTTTGATGTTGAAATCACATTATTACTACCTTTAGTTTTAACTATAACCACATCTAACTTAAAAATTTGATTTATATTATCCACATATTTTATTTTAATTTTAATTTTAGGATTATTATATGAATGAAAATTCGGGGCACTTGATTGATTAAAATAAAAAGGAATATAGTTAAATTGTATAACATTTGATTTGCATTCAAAAATTATTAAAAATTAATTTTTCTTAAGTTTGAAACAAAAAATTGTATTCAGTTTCGACCTGAAAATTTAGTTTATCATAAACTCTAACTTTTAATTAAAGCCAAAAAGAGGCATATTATTGTTAATAATAAAATTGGATTGTTAAAAATTCTAATTAAAGAAATATCCTATATAAAACTTCTAATTTTATGAAAAACAATTAAATATTGTTTATATTTCTTTATTTATATAGTTTAAAAAACATTACATTTTCATTGTAAAATTAAGAGATTCCACTTTATAAATATGTTTAAAGATTTTTAAAAAATCATCATATCATCTTCAATAATACACTTTAACCTTAAGATATTTAAACAAACCATAAAAAAAAATCAAAAGAATATTAGGAAAATAAATAAATTTACTACCTTATTAAAATTAAAAATTAATAAGTCAATTTTCCTCACATGAAATTTAATAAAATCAAAAAATATTCTGCTAACCGAAAATTCAATTCAGTTTTGATCTATTTTATTAAAGAATAAGCATATTTTCATACCTACATCAATAAATAAAATAGATAAAAGAGGTAAAAATCATATCAATGAAAATATATTTTTTAAATTAATAAATTTTTTTACTCTCAAATTAAACCCTACACTAAATATGATATACCTCAAACCTGCCCCTAAAAAAATTATAACTATAGGCATAATTTTTAAATAAAAAGGTAAAATAATAAAGTAAGGATTTGGGATAATAATCCAACTTAACAACCTCCCCCCAATAATAATTATAAACATTAATCCAATTAATCTTAAATTTAACCCTCAAGAAGACTCATCATTTAAAAAATTTAAAGATAAATAATTAAAATCCCTAAATATCAAAAATATAAATAATCGAAAAGTATAACAAATAGTTAATAATGTTGAAATAAAAATTAAAGTAATAATTAAAAAATTATAATTATTTAAATAAAGTATAGATTCTAAAATTAAATCCTTAGAATAAAACCCTACTATAAAGGGGAACCCACATAAAGAAAAATTTGCAAATATAAAACAAACACTTATAAAAGGAGTATATTTTCTTACACACCCTATTAAACGAATATCTTGAATATCATTAAAATTATGAATAATAATACCTGCACATATAAATAATAAAGCTTTAAATAAAGCATGAGTCAACAAATGAAAAAAAGCTAAATCCCCTCCCCCTAAAAATAAAATACTTATTATAAACCCTAATTGACTTAAAGTAGATAATGCAATAATTTTTTTTAAGTCAGTTTCAAAATTTGCATTTAACCCAGATATTAATATTGTTAATGAAGAAAGAAATAACCCCCAAAAAATTAAAAAATCACTCACTAAAAATAAACTTTTAAACCGAATTAATAAATAAACTCCTGCTGTAACTAATGTAGAAGAATGTACTAAAGAAGACACAGGAGTTGGGGCTGCTATAGCAGCTGGGAGTCAAGAAGAAAAAGGAATTTGAGCACTTTTAGTAAAACATGAAAAAATAATAAATATTAAAATCAATCTCGAATTAAGATTTACTTCTATAAATTCTAAAAAAAAAATATAATTTCATCTCCCATAATTTAACATTCAAGCAATTGATATAAGTAAAGAAACATCCCCTAACCGATTTATTAAAATAGTTAATATCCCAGCATTAAAAGATTTAATATTTTGATAATAAATAACCAAACAATAAGAGATCAGACCTAATCCATCCCACCCTAATAAAATTCTAATCAAATTTGGACTAATAACTAATAACCTTATAGAAAAAACAAATATAAAAACTAATAAAATAAATCGATTAATATTTAAATCCCTACATATATAAAAATTTCTATAAAAAATAACTGATGAAGAAATAAAAAAAACAACTCTTAAAAATAAAAAAGTTACCCAATCAAAAAATATTGTTATACTAATAGAACAAGAATTTATTGATAAAATATTAAATTCAATAAAATAAGAAACCCCAGTTACCCCTACCCCAATGATAAAAAAAAATATCCTTAAAGTAAGTAAAAAAAAACATAAAATAAAACATAAACCCATAAATTTAAGATAAATATTTTATATTAATGACACCACAAATCATAGTTTTATATTAAACTACTTAAATTAAATAAATACTAAAGTAAAAATTTCACAATTTAAAATTAAAAAATTTAAAGGAAACCAATGTATAATTAATAATAAATATTCTCGTATTGTTGCATAAGAAAAAATATAATTTCCTAAATTTAACTCTCCATGCTGAGAAAATGAATATAAATAAATTGAATAAGTAGCTCTAAAAAAAGATAAAATAAATAATAAAATTGCTATATATTTAAATCATATAATTAATCTATTAATTAAAAGAATTTCAGCTACTAAATTTAAAGAAGGAGGAGCTGCCATGTTTGAAGAACACAAAAGAAACCATCATAATGTTATTCTAGGTATAAAATTAATTAAGCCCTTATTAACCAAAATTCTTCGCCTCCCTATACGTTCATAAATAATATTAATTAAACAAAACAACCCAGAAGAACACAACCCATGAGAAATTATTAGTAAATAAGCCCCTATTATCCCTCAATTTCTTAAAGTAAATACACCCCCCAATAATATACCTATATGAACAACAGAAGAATAAGCAACTAAAGACTTTAAATCAATTTGAATTAAACAAATTATTCTCACTAATAAAGCCCCTAATACTCTTAAAACAATAAAATAAAAACTAAATTTTACATTTATTCTAAAAAAAATATTTAAAGTTCGTATTAATCCATACCCTCCTAATTTTAAAGTTACCCCTGCTAAAATTATTGACCCAGAAACAGGTGCCTCAACATGCGCTTTAGGTAATCAAAGATGAACTAAAAATATTGGTATCTTAACTAAAAAAGCTAAAATTATAAAAAAATAAATAAAAAAATTGCATCTATTAATAATATTAAATGAAAAAAAAAGATAATTTAAAGAAAACCTATTCCAAAAAATATAAATTATACAAAAAAGAAAAGGTAAGGATGCAAACAAAGTATAAAAAAATAAGTATATTGCCGCCTGAACACGATCAAATTGATACCCTCATCCTAAAATTAAACATAAAATTGGAATTAAACTACATTCAAAAAATAAATAAAATAAAAATAAATTTGTTACTCTAAAAGTTAAAAATAAAAATATAACCAATAACAAATTAACAAATATAAAATATGACTTATAATTATTCTCTCCATAAATCTTTTGACTAGCTAAAAATATTAAAAAAATCACTCAAAAAGTTAATAAAATTAAACCAAATGATATTAAATCACACCCCAAAAACCCCCTTAAATTAAACCATTCATAAGAATATCCACTTCCAACAAATAAAAATAATACTGTTAAAACAATTAAAATAAATTGAAATACCCAATAATCCCTAGAAAAAATTATAGGGATAATAAAAACTAAAGAAAATAAAAACTTAAACATTATTATAAAATATTTAAAACACAAAAAAAATCATTCCCATACCTCCGAATTAATAAAATTAAAACACAAATTCCTAAAATACCCTCACAAACTCTAAAAACTAAAAAAAATATTGAAAAAAATAATTCATACCTAAACAAATTTAAATATAAAATTAATGTTATAAATAAAATTAAAACAATAAATTCTAACCTTAATAAAATTATCATTAAATGAAAACGATTTACCCTAATTCTTATTAATAAAACAAAAAAAATTGCTCATATACATATATTTATATTAATAAGTTTTAATAGTTTATATTAAAAATATTGATGTTGTAAATCAATGAAAAAAAAATCTTTTTTAAAACTTCAGAAAAAAAAGGTAATCCTCTCATCGTTAATTCCCAATATTAATATTTTTAATATAAACTATTTTCTGATATAACTAAAATCTTATTAATTTTTATTTCACTAAATTCTTTAATATTTTACTTCTCCACTACTCCTTTATCCATACTTCTATCTCTAATCACACAAACTTTATTTATTACAATAATAACTGGCTTAATAAGAATAAGATTTTGATATTCTTATATTTTATTTATCATTTTAATAGGAGGAATATTAATTTTATTTATTTATATCAATAGATTAATCCCAAACCAAAAATTTAACATAAAAATATCCTATTTTATATGATTAAGATTTTTTTTTTTAATAATTATAATATTCATTTACTACCCCCACCCTCCCCATGTAAATAACCCAGAAACAATACTTTTTACTATAATAGAAATAGAAACTGACTTAATGCTAAAATTATCAATAAATAAATTATATAATAAACCCACTAATTACATTATATTTTTAATAATTAATTACTTACTATTAACTTTATTTATTGCAGTAAAAATCATCAATATTAATATAGGTCCTATTCGAAAAAATAATTAAATTACTTAAAAATTAAATATTAATGTATACACCAATACGACTAAAAAATAGATTAATTAAAATTATTAATAATAGTCTTATTACTTTACCTACCCCAAGAAATATTAATATCCTATGAAACTTTGGTTCACTTTTAGGTTTATGTTTAATCATCCAATTACTATCAGGAATTTTTCTTTCTTTACACTATTCTAATAACATTGAACTTGCATTTTCAAGTATTATTAATATTTGTCGTAACATTAATTTTGGATGAATTATACGAAATATTCATGCAAACGGAGCATCATTTTTTTTTATCTCAATATACACCCATATTGGTCGAGGATTATATCACGGATCTTTTCACTTTAAAAACACATGAATTATTGGTGTTATTATTTTACTAATAACTATAGCTACTGCATTTTTAGGTTATGTTTTGCCTTGAGGTCAAATATCTTTTTGAGGAGCAACAGTTATTACAAATTTATTATCAGCCATCCCTTATTTAGGAGTAATCTTAGTCCAATGAATTTGAGGAGGTTTCTCTGTTGATAATGCTACCCTAACCCGATTTTTTTCATTTCATTTTATTACACCTTTTATTATTTTAGCTTTAACAATAATCCACCTATTTTTTCTACACCAAACAGGATCAAGAAACCCTTTAGGAACAAACAGAAATTTAGATAAAATCCCCTTCCACCCTTACTTTACATTTAAAGATACAATAGGATTTTTAATTATATTATTTTCATTAATAATATTAAATTTAATCAGCCCAAATTTTTTAGGAGATCCAGATAATTTTATTCCAGCAAACCCAATAATTACCCCTCCACATATTAAACCTGAATGATACTTTTTATTTGCTTACGCTATCCTACGTTCAATCCCTAATAAATTAGGGGGGGTAATAGCATTAATTTTATCAATTTTAATCCTTTTAATTATACCATTTTATCATATAAAAAATTTTAAAAGAATTACATTTTATCCTCTTAATCAAATTCTATTTTGAAGCCTTATTAATACTATTTTAATATTAACTTGAATTGGAATAAGCCCTGTAGAAATTCCTTTCATTATTTTAGGCCAAATTTTAACAGTATTATACTTCTCATACTATCTAATCAACCCAATTTTAACAAAAATTTGAGATAAAATCTTAATATAATTATTTAATCAATGAACTTGAATAAGTATATGTTTTGAAAACATATTATAAAAGTTTAAATCTTTTATTGATTTTACTATCCTAACTAAACAAAATTAATAAAAATATTTTAACCCCAATAAAAAATATCAAAAAATTTAAAGACACTGGTAAAAATCTTTTTCAAGCTATCCCTATTAATTTATCATAACGAAAACGAGGTAAAGTACCTCGAATTAAAATAAATAATCTACTAATAAAAACTAACTTTAAATAAAAAAACACCCTAAAAACATCTCCCCCCAAAAATATCAACCTAAATAATATCCTTATAAATAAAATTCTAGCATATTCTGCTATAAAAATTAAAGCAAACCCCCCTCTACCATACTCTACATTAAACCCAGAAACTAACTCTGATTCTCCTTCAGAAAAATCAAAAGGTGTACGATTAGTTTCAGCCAACATAATTACAAATCAAATTATAGCTAAAGGCATCCTTAAAAAAATAAATCAAACTTTTTGTAAATAAACAAACCCTATTAGATTAAACCTTTCGATAAGAAAAATAAAACATATTAAAATAATTCTTATTCTAACTTCATATGAAATTGTTTGAGCAATTGAACGAATTCTTCCTAATAATGAATACTTAGAATTAGAAGACCATCCAGCCACTATAATTCCATAAACACTTATACTAGTACAACACAAAAAAAATAAGATACTTAAATTAAAAGAAAAAATAATTGAAACTATTGGAAATACAAATCAACAAACTAAAATTAAAAATAATCTAAATACAGGAGAGAAATAAAATAAAATAAAATTTCTTAAATAAGGAAAAACCTGCTCCTTACTAAATAATTTAATTACATCACAAAAAGGTTGTAAAATACCTATTAAAGACACCTTATTTGGACCCTTACGAATTTGAATATATCCTAATATTTTTCGTTCTAACAAAGTTAAAAAAGCCACTCCAACTATAACTATAATAATTAATAATAATAATGAAACTAATGTCAAATATACTTCTTTTAAATTAATTTCTATTTAAATAATAAATTATTATATATAATTAAAGCCTAAATTTAATGCACTAATCTGCCAAAATAGAAAATATTATTATTAAACATTTATTTTTAAAAATTATTTTTAAATCTTGGTCCTTTCGTACTAAAAATTTTATAAAAATTAAGGATAGAAACCAACCTGGCTCACGCCGGTTTGAACTCAGATCATGTAAAATTTTAAAGGTCGAACAGACCTAAAATTTAAGCTTCTTCACCTAAAATTTATTTTAATCCAACATCGAGGTCGCAATCTTTTTTATAAATAAGAACTTTAAAAAAAATAACGCTGTTATCCCTAAGGTAATTTATTCTAATAATCTTAATTTTAAAGATCAAAAAATCATAAATCAATGTTTTTATTAATTAAAAAAGTTAAATTAATTTTCCTATCACCCCAACAAAATAATAAAAAAAATAATTTAGTCAAATTTAAATAAAATATTTAATTTATTATAAAACTCTATAGGGTCTTCTCGTCCTCTAATATTATTTTAGCTTTTTAACTAAAAAATAAAATTCAACTAATAATTTAATAGAGACAGTCATTACTTCATCAAATCATTCATACCAGCCTTCAATTAAAAGACAAATTACTATGCTACCTTTGCACGGTCAAAATACCGCAGCCATTTAATTTACATCATTGGGCAGATCAGACTTTAAATTAATTTCAAAAAGACATGTTTTTGATAAACAGGTGAGTAATATTTTTGCTGAATTCCTTTATTTAACCTTCCTAAATATAAAAAAATTAAAACATCTTCAAATTTACTAATTTTATCATTATTACACAAAATAAATAATTAAATTAATTATTTTAATAAACTATTAAATAAAAAAAAATTTTAATTAAATTTTAAATTAAATTATAACATTTTTTAATAAAAAGCTATTTCTAAACCTACTTAAATAAAATTTATATTACTTTAATTATAACTATTTATTTTAAAGCTTATCCCTTAAAATATTTATTTTAATTTAATTAAATTTTTATAAGAAAAATTATTTAAATTAAAATATAAATTAAATTTATTTATTAAAAAACTAGAAATATTTAAAAACGATTAACATTTCATTACTATTAACTTATAAAAAATAATTTTACTACATTAAATTTCATAAATAAATAGATCTTTTAAATTCGAGAAAAATAAATTTTATATTTTTTATTTAATAAACCCTGATACACAAGGTACAAAAAATTAATTTTTCTTTGAAAAATTTAAATTTTTCAAAATATTTCAAAATTCTTTCACAATACTAATAAACTATAATTAATACTATTTATTCTTATTCTATACTAAAACATAATTTAATTAAAAATAATTTTATTAAAAGTAATTATTATAAAATATAAATTTAATAATCTATTAAATTCAAATTAAGTTGAATTGCACAACATATTAATAATTTTGTAAAAAAAATTTATCACTACTGAATAATTTGAAATTTCTAGAAACACTTTCCAGTACCTCTACTGTGTTACGACTTATCTCATTTTAAAACGAGAGCGACGGGCAATATGTACACATTTAATTCTAAATTCAAAAAAATGTAATTTTTTTATTTACTATTAAGTCCACCTTCAATGTAATTATTTCAATTAAATATCCATCCTAAATAATTATTATTGTAACTCATTTTTACTTTAACATAAACTACACCATGACCTGAAATAACTATTCAATTTAATAATTTAGAAAATTTTAATTTTTTAAAAATAATCTGATAACGGCAGTAAATAAACTAAATTAATTAAAGTAAGGTATCATGCGGATTATCATTTTAAAAACAAGTTCCCCTAATTAGTTTTAAATACCGCCAATTCTTTTAAATTTAAAGAACATAACTATTATTCTCCTAAATTTTTAATTTAAATTTCTAATAATAGGGTATCTAATCCTAGTTTATTAATAAAATTTCATAAAATTATAAAAATTAAATATAATTAAAAAAAATTAAAAATTTCACTTAATTAACCCCCAACTACATATAATAATTAATTTAATAATAAATTTATATTTAAACCTTATTCATTCATATCAATTGTATAACCGCTGCTGCTGGCACAATTTTAACCAATATTATAATAATTTATAAATCTAAGTTCCCTTAATCAATAATTTTATAAACTGAAAAATATTTTTTAATATTTTTTTAAAATTTTTATTAAAAAATTTTTAAACATAACTAACACAAAAATTTCCATTAAAAAAAATTATAATATGAATATCAAAGCTAAAATCAAACTTTAATAATTTTTATAAAAATTTAATTAAAATTACATAATCACCTTATAAACAAATTTAACAAATATAACAATAATGTAAATAAATTAACAACCATTTTATAAGTCTTTAACAAATATAACAAT